GCTATTGAATTAACTGAGCAGGCAGGTACAAAAGGAATTCAAGTACAAATTGCAGGGCGTATCGACGGAAAAGAAATTGCACGTGTCGAATGGATCAGAGAAGGTAGGGTTCCTCTACAAACCATTCGAGCCAAAATAGATTATTGTTCCTACGCAGTTCGAACTATCTATGGGGTATTAGGTATCAAAATTTGGATATTTGTAGACGAAGAATAATAAGCATTTACTTGACTTGTATTTAGTTCTATTTCTATTTAGTGATAAAAAAAATGAACAATTCTATAAGGTTGAATAAAAATTCGATTAATCATTTGATATAATTGCTATGCTTAGTGTGTGACTCGTTGGTTTTTTTAAGATTAGGATTAGGATTCAAAAAAAATGGAAAAACCCGTAATACGAACTAATAACTATAGAACTAATAACCAACTCATCGCTTCGCATTATCTGGATATAAAGAAAGAGCCAGTCAAAATATGATATATAAGTCATATCTTTGTAGCAACTGAAATCTTTTTTGCATAAACAAAAAAGAAAAACCAATCTGATTATGAGTTGTAAAGCAAGAAAAGTATACAGATAAATGGAAAGGTGAGAGAAAGATAGAACAAGAATATCAACGATATATGATTCCAATATGTACGGTCTATGAGTCATCTCATAAAAAGGAATGTAATAAAGCATCAATACTGATTGATCCCTAATTAGACATTAGACAAATACGTGGATAGAACCACAAATCAAGAGCCCCGAGCCAATAAAGACTGAGAGGGTTGACTCAAAAACAAATTTCATTAGGGGCTCCATTGTAGAATTCAGACCTAATCATTACTCGAGAGGTGGTGGGAACGACAGAACCTGTGAATGCATAAGATTCTATTGAAAACGAATCCTAATGATTCAGTGGGTAGGATGGCGGAACGAACCAGAATCGTTTTTTTTTTGAAAGGTCATGTCATAGACTAATCTTACAACTGAATGTTGAAAGAGTAAATATTCGCCCGCGAATTTTTTTTTAGAAATTTGAGTAAATTCGATATGATAATAAAAAGCAAAATAAAGATTCATTATAACATTCGTTATACCTAAATGACATTATCTATAAATAGAATACGCGGTTAATTATATATCAAAAGAAAAAAATTATTAAATGAAATTTCAAAGAATCCCCCGATTCAGTATATTATTCACCATGTATTTTATTTTTAATCGTTTAATTCGCGAGGAGCTGGATGAGAAGAAATTCTCATGTCCGGTTCTGTAGTAGAGATGGGTGGAATTGATAAACAACCATCAACTATAACCCCAAAAGAACCAGATTCCGTAAACAACATAGAGGAAGAATGAAAGGAATGTCTTATCGAGGTAATCGTATTTGCTTTGGTAGATATGCTCTTCAAGCACTTGAACCCGCTTGGATCACGTCTAGACAAATAGAAGCGGGGCGGCGAGCAATGACACGAAATGCACGCCGCGGTGGAAAAATCTGGGTACGTATATTTCCAGACAAACCAGTTACAGTAAGACCTACAGAAACACGTATGGGTTCGGGGAAAGGATCTCCCGAATATTGGGTAGCTGTTGTTAAACCCGGCAGAATACTTTATGAAATGAGCGGAGTGGCAGAAAATATAGCCAGAAGGGCTATTTCAATAGCGGCATCAAAAATGCCTATACGAACTCAATTCATTCTTTCGGTATAGGATAGGAATGTAGAACAAAAGGAAAGAATTTTTTTGATAAAAAACAATTGTAGGTTTCTTGTTTTGTTTTGAACAAACAATATTTCTTTTTTTTTTCACCCTTTACATTGAAAAAGACAAAACCAATAAAAAAAAAGATATGATTCAACCTCAAACCCATTTGAACGTAGCGGATAACAGCGGGGCCCGAGAATTGATGTGTATTCGAATCATAGGAGCTAGTAATCGACGATATGCTCATATTGGTGACGTTATTGTTGCTGTAATCAAAGAAGCAGTACCAAATACACCTCTCGAAAGATCAGAAGTGATCCGAGCTGTAATTGTACGTACTTGTAAAGAACTCAAACGCGACAACGGTATGATAATACGATATGATGACAATGCTGCAGTTGTTATTGATCAAGAAGGAAATCCAAAGGGAACCCGAATTTTTGGCGCGATCCCCCGGGAATTAAGACAGTTAAATTTCACTAAAATAGTTTCATTAGCACCTGAAGTATTATAAGGGAATACCGTGATATAGTTTATAGTATTTGAATGAAATGGATTAATTTAAATTAAATTAGTAGATTGTTTGTATATCACGCATATACCTTTTTAAATTCATAAATATTTATGAATTCAGAAAAAAAGAAATAGAGCATGTTGATTATATCCAAATTCGGGGGCAACAATAATCTTAGTTTATCATGAGTAAAGACACTATTGCTGACATAATAACCTCTATACGAAATGCTGACATGAATGAAAAAAGAACAGTTCGAATACCATCTACTAACATGACTGAAAATATTGTTAAAATCCTTTTACGAGAAGGTTTTATTGAAAACGTGAGAAAACATCAGGAAAGCAATAAATATTTTTTGGTTTTAACCCTACGACATAGGAGAAATAGGAAAGGATCATATAGAACTGTTTTAAATTTAAAACGGATCAGCCGGCCCGGCCTACGAATTTATTCTAACTATCAACGAATTCCGAGAATTTTAGGCGGAATGGGGATTGTAATTCTTTCTACTTCTCGAGGGATAATGACAGACCGAGAGGCTCGAATAGAAGGAATCGGCGGGGAAATTTTGTGTTATATATGGTAATCTTTCTGATAGCCGAATTATATGCGGAACTTTCCTATTTGTGAAAAAAAAAAAAGAGTAAAGGGTAGGTTTCTAATATTATGCCTCTTTGATTAGTTGATGCTTCAAAGCCGTTTTATTTACCTGGAATGAAAGAACAAAAACGGATTCGCGAGGGTTTAATTACTGAACTACGTCCCAACGGTATGTATGTTTCGAGTTCGTTTAGATAACGAAAATCCGATTCTGGGTTTTGCTTCGGGAAAGGTTCAACGTAATTTTATACGTATACTACCAGTAAATAGAATCAAAATTGTGGTAAGTTCTTATAATTCAACTAAAGGGCATATAATTTGTATATTCAAAAGTAAAGACTCAAATAATTAGGTGGTTTTTTGATTTCAACATTCTTTCGTAGGGATACAATTCGAAGTTAAAAATTTTAAGAAACTTATTTTCTTCCAATTAAGTAGATTCCGAATTAAGAAAAGGAGTGACAAATATGAAAATAAGGGCCTCCGTTCGTAAAATTTGTGAAAAATGTCGATTGATCCGTAGGCGGGGACGAATTATAGTAATTTGTTCCAACCCGAGACATAAACAAAGACAAGGATAATCTTTTTAAACCAAAAAGGACTCAAAAAATCTAAAGGACCTGATGTACAGATGTACAAAAAATCAGTAAAAAAAACCAGTAAAAAAACCAGGATCTGTTTTGACATGAAATGGATATATCCATATATCTCTGACTTATATTTATGAGATGATAAAATATGGCAAAACCTATACAAAAAATTGGTTCACGTAGAAATAGACGTATTGGTTCACGTAAGAATGCGCGTAGAATACCAAAGGGAGTTATTCATGTTCAAGCAAGTTTCAACAATACCATTGTGACTGTTACAGATGTACGGGGTCGAGTAATTTCTTGGTCCTCCGCCGGTACTTGTGGATTCAAGGGTACAAGAAGAGGGACACCATTTGCCGCTCAAACCGCAGCGGGAAATGCTATTCGTACAGTGGTGGATCAAGGTATGCAACGAGCAGAAGTCATGATAAAAGGCCCGGGTCTCGGGAGAGATGCGGCATTAAGAGCTATTCGTAGAAGTGGTATACTATTAAGTTTCATACGGGATGTAACCCCTATGCCACATAATGGCTGCAGGCCCCCCAAAAAAAGACGTGTGTAAACATTGAAGAGATTTCAAGAGAAATAAATAATTCAATGATTTGATCAAATAATATTACTATGGTTCGAGAGAAAGTAACAGTATCTACTCGGACACTACAGTGGAAGTGTGTTGAATCAAGAGCAGACAGTAAGCGTCTTTATTATGGACGCTTTATTCTGGCCCCACTTATGAAAGGCCAAGCCGATACAATAGGCATCGCGATGCGAAGAGCTTTACTCGGAGAAATAGAAGGAACATGTATTACACGTGCAAGATCTGAGAAAATACCACACGAATATTCTACCATCGTAGGTATTCAAGAATCTGTACATGAAATTTTAATGAATTTGAAAGAAATTGTATTGAGAAGTAATCTGTATGGAACTCGTAATGCGTCTATTTGTGTCAAGGGTCCTGGGTATGTAACTGCTCAAGACATCATTTTACCGCCCTCTGTAGAAATCGTTGATAATACACAGCATATAGCTAACCTAACAGAACCAATTAATTTGTGTATTCAATTACAAATCGAGAGGAATCGTGGATATCGTATAAAAACGCCAAATAACTTTCAAGACGGCAGTTATCCTATAGATGCTGTATTCATGCCCGTTCGAAATGCGAATCATAGTATTCATTCTTATGTGAATGGGAATGAAAAACAAGAGATACTCTTTATCGAAATATGGACAAATGGAAGTTTAACTCCTAAAGAAGCACTTCATGAAGCCTCCCGAAATTTGATTGATTTATTTATTCCCTTTTTACATGCCGAAGAAGAAAATTTCCATTTCGAAAACAATCAACACAAAGTGACTTTACCCCTTTTTACTTTTCATGATAAATTTGCTAATCCAAGGAAAAGTAAAACAGAAATCACATTGAAATATATTTTTATTGACCAATCAGAACTGCCCCCGAGGGTCTATAATTGCCTCAAACGGTCCAACATACATACATTATTGGACCTTTTGAATAACAGTCAAGAAGATCTTATAAAAATGAAACATTTGCGCATAGAAGATGTAAAACATATATTGAATATTCTA